AGAAGGGAAAAGGAAAAAGAGGGGGTAATAAGTAGAGAAAGGTTATCCAAAGTTAGATACAAAAAACTGCCCCCCTTTCTTGTATTTGCTTAATTTAATTTCGTTTGATTAGGATAAAGTTCCTTAAAAACCCCCACCCTTTTTAAAATGTCCTGAACAGTTCCTGTAGGTTGAGCCCCTTTTTCAAGGAAATAGAGAATAGCAGGAACGTTTAAATAAGTTTGATTCTTTATCGGATCATAAAAACCTACTTTCTGAAGATCTTTTCCTTCTCTTCGAGATCGAACATCAATTGCAACGATTCGATAGACGACTCATTGAGATAGATGTAGATGAACAATACACCCCCCCTAGAAACGTATAGGAAGTTTTCTCCTCGTACGGCTCGAGAAAAAAAGAATTGGATTTGAAGTTTTATCTATGGTATGAAATTCGAATAAATTCCATAAATGATAAAAGGTTCTATAAAATCATCAAATCAATTAGACTGGGGTTTAAGTCTGTTTTTTCTTCTTCTTTCCTAAAAAACAAAAAAAAACCATTCTTACTCATAACTCAAGTTAGATAATTCTCAAAAAATTCAAAAGAGAATCTTTCGTTTATTGAGTAGTCTTTACCCCCTTTTTTGTTTGTCTCGGTTAAAAAATATTTGGATTCTTAAGTCTGGCCCCGTTAGTGAGACGATTAAAACGGTGTTTCCTTGTTCTGGGATCCTTTATCTTTGTTTTAAATCATTGGGTTTAGGCATTACTTCGGTGCTTCTTAATCCTTTCAAAATGGCAGCAACATACCCTTTTTTTTTTATTTCCTTCTATCAAAGAATCCTACGGACACTAGATTCCCTCTTTTGATCGAAACGGTTTGATTAATTCCAACAAATTTTCCTTTTGAATTGTAAACTTGTTCGAATAGGATCCCTTCCATTTCTATATCGAAGATATATTCACGAAGTTGCTCCAATTTATTGATTTGCATTAACCCTAGATTCTTGTCCTGAGAAATGAATTAATACTTTCTACTCGAGCTACATCGTGGACTATTTAGGTTACCAACGGATGTCGAAGCCAAGAGCATCTTCATTACTATAGAAATAGAAAATGGTGGATATAAGCAAGAATCCACAATGGATCATGTCCTTCAAGTCGCACGTTGCTTTCTACCACATCGTTTCAAACGAAGTTTTACCATAACATTCTTCTAATTTGTAATTTGGACCCAGTATGGAATTGATTCAATCGTGGAATCATGAATAGTCATTGGTTTGTAGACATCGTAATCTATATCCCTTTGTTCTATAAATAGAATAGAGATTTTATATATAGTTATAGATCGGTAAATAAAGAATCCAGCTATAAATCGGTAAAGAGTTTTCTGAATAAGTTTTAGCAAGTCCTCTTAATTTAAAGAATTTCTATTTAATAATAGATTAAAGGTTAGGGTTAAATATTTTCTTTTTAAATTTCAAAATTTAAAATCGAGAGGATCAAAAACCTTTTTCACAAAAATAGAATAAAAATAGAATAGAAGGATACATATACGTTAAACATTTCCTCATTTTTTATGTTATTTTGTTTAAACTGTGCAGTTCAGCAAGATTTCGCTAATCGAATCTTGCCATACATAATAGAATAGAAAGTGAATAAAAGATAATAAAAGATATAAAACACTCCCTCTTAAGTGTTACGTAAATTTACAATTATTTATTAGGGCCAAACACGAAATACTTATTCAAAGAAAATACATCGGATGGATATATAATTACATATATAATTTTTTTTTGTTAATGCAATTGAGGCAGACACAGAAATTTGAATATCTTCGGTTAATATATTTGCCCCCCGGGGTACTACAGGACTAATAGGACATAAGAGAAAAGAAATGGGAATTATGCGGACTGGCTAGGTACAAATCCCAACAAGTCCAAATTAACAAATTAAGTTGCTCCTTTTTATTTTAGTCTACCTCCTTAGGAGAATTAATCCTATTGACTTTGAATGAATTTCATTAGTACCAAAATAGTTGGAATTAAGAAATCTATATAAAAATTCATAAAAATTGAGTTTATAGAATAAGAAATAATAGATAGGATCCTTGAAAATCCAAATATTGATAAAATAGAAAATCAATATGGGACGCAATCCTTTTCTAAATAACTAACTTCGCGAAACAAGATTGGATTGGGCATAGGATAAAAAGACCCCCTATTTTAAAATTCCAACTCTTGGAACCCATGTTCACAATTTACCTGGATCAGAAATAGAGTCAATTACATTTGCGTGTCATTTGAACTCGATTCAATTCAGTTTGTGTAAAAAAGATATGATTCATGCATAAAAGATAAAAAAAAAAAAAGAAAGAAATTCCAGCTAACATTAGACTTTACCCCATTCAAAAAAATCTTTATTCTATTCTAACATAATGAATATGCTCTGGGACGGAAGGATTCGAACCTTCGAATGCCGGGACCAAAACCCGTTGCCTTACCACTTGGCCACGCCCCATTTAGATTTCTATTCGAAACTACTTTCGATAGTACTTTCGATACTACTAAAGTATAATTAATTAAATTATAATTAATTACTATTAGCAATTAATTGTACTATTTAATATTTTTCATTTTAATTAATATTAAAAATATTTTATATTTTATAAATCTTAATTAATATTAAATTATTATTTATATTTAATTTTATATTTAATTAATTTATAGTTAAATTTATAGTTATTAATAACTATTCTATTTAATTAGAATATAGTATTCGTTATTTGTCAACTCCAATCTAATTTATTCTATAGATATTTAGATTATTACTAATTACTAGGATTTTTTTTTTAATTTTAATATAGAATTAATAGAATTAAACTTAATTTATTGATCATTAGATATAATTCAATTAAGATATTGTATGAAAGTATGATTTCCTCTATTCTCTTTTGAGAATTGGAGGTTTTGATTGGGTGAGTTCAAAAGAAAAGAAGGATTTTTTGTCTACCTAAATTTTCCCCTTTTTACTTATATCATATCAATAACTCAATCAAAATGCAATTATCTCCAAGAATAAAATGTCTGTTATGCTTAATATCTTTAGTTTGATCTGTATCTGTCTTAATTCTGCCTTTTATTCAAGTAGTTTTTTCTTCGGAAAATTGCCCGAGGCCTACGCTTTTTTGAACCCAATCGTAGATGTTATGCCAGTCATACCCGTGTTCTTTTTTCTCTTAGCTTTTGTTTGGCAAGCTGCTGTAAGTTTTCGATAAGATCCTTAATCTGAAATCTAAATTATTTAAATTGAAAAATTCTTACAAATTTCCTGGATTTCCTAGCAAGTTCGTGATTTTTTCTAGAAAGAAACTCGGTTCTTGATATCCAAATAGGATATGTGGTAGAAAAATGGAGGATCTATTCTCGTTTTTTTTAATTATCTTGGAGATTGTGTAATGCTTACTCTCAAACTCTTCGTTTACACAGTAGTGATATTTTTTGTTTCTCTCTTCATCTTTGGATTCCTATCTAATGATCCTGGACGTAATCCTGGGCGCGAAGAATAAGGGTTTTTCCTTTCTATTTTCTTCGGATTTTTTGTTTAGATAAAAACAAAGGATTTGCCAAATTTGAAAAAAAAAAATAAATAAATAAAAAAAAAGTCATCAAGGGAAGCGGAAAGAGAGGGATTCGAACCCTCGGTACGAATAACTCGTACAACGGATTAGCAATCCGCCGCTTTAGTCCACTCAGCCATCTCTCCTAATTCAAAATTGGGTTAGATTACACATAAAATAAGGAGTATTTCTTTCTCGATTCTATAGATATGTAGAATTTTTATCAGTAATTTATTTTCGATAAATAAAGAAAAGGGCTCGAAAGTACCAAGAATATAAAGAAAAAAAAGTGGCCCCTTCATATTTTGTTCGAAAGACCCTTCTTACTTCTTATTGACACGGGGCCTGGCCTGGTCAGTACCCAGCCGGGCCTCTTTTTGTTTTGTTCCAACTAATTATAGAAAAATAATGATGATTTTTCATTTATCTGATTTGAAAACAAAAATGCTTAATATTATATAAACTTAGTATTATATAAATATATAAATATAAAAAAGTGAATAGGAAATATTTAAGCACAAACAAAAAAAGAAGGAGGACTATTTCCATCCGCGAAAACGGAAAAGAAAGGAGGGTCAATACTCTAAATTTTATGATTTTTTGATGATCCCATCTTATTATACCCCATTTTCCGGTTCGACAAAAGGTCGAGTTGTATACAATAATCGAATTGTAGCGGGTATAGTTTAGTGGTAAAAGTGTGATTCGTTTTTTTACCCCTTTGATAGTTAAAGGGTCGTTGTTTTCGGTTTGATTCGTATTCCGACCAAAAACTTTATTTGCAAAAATAAAAGGATTTACTCCTTTACCTCTCAATCACGGATTCGAGAAAAACTATACATTCTCGTGATTTGTATCCAAGGATCACTTAGAAAGTGAGAAATTGGATTATGAAATTACGAAACATAATTTGGGAATTGGATTAATAGTTCCAATTGAATCAGTATGAGTAAAGGATCCATGGATGAAGATAGAAAGTAGGTTTCTAATCGTAACTAAATCTTCAATTTTTTCTTTACAAATAAAAAATTGAATCAAAATAGCTATTAAATGATGACTCTGGTTTACTAGAGGCATCGACCTGTTTTTTTAGCTCGGTGGAAACAAAATCCCTTTCCTCAGGAACGTCTCAAATAAAAATAGAGAACGAAGTAACTAGAAAGATTGTTAGAATTACTCTCTTCTAGAGGGATCATCTAGAAAGCAATAAGTAGTCAAACAAAAGTTGACATAGATGTTATGGGTATAATTTTTTTTTTGTAATTTTGTTCACATTCATATCCATAAAGGAGCCGAATGAAACCAAAGTTTCATGTTCGGTTTTGAATTAGAGACGTTCAAAATGCTGAATCGACGTCGACTATAACCCCTAGCCTTCCAAGCTAACGATGCGGGTTCGA